ATCATTTTTTTTTTATCTGTTTTTTACAATGCAAAGGTCGAAGAAAAAAAGAAATATTGTTTGTCCAAAAAAAGAAACCTGCACCCGCTATTTTTTTTTACCCAAGGCCTATTTATTTTTTATCCCGAAATGATGAATTGAGCTCGTATAGGCATTTTGGACGCTGCTATTGAAATAGCCCTTCTGGCTATATTTTCTGTTATTCCACCCATTTCATAAATGATTCGACCTGGTTTAACAACAGCTACCCAATATTCGGGAGAGCCTTTACCCGAACCCATACGTGTTTCTGCGGGTCTTACTGTAACTGGTTTATCTGGAAATATACGGACCCATATTTTTCCACCGCGACGTGCATTTCGTGTCATTGCTCGTCGACCTGCTTCTATTTGTCTAGATGTGATCCAAGCGGGTTCAAGTGCCTGAAGAGCGTATTTACCAAAACAAATATCATTACCTCGATAAGATATTCCCTTCATTCTTCCTCTATGTTGTTTACGGAATCTGGTTCTTTTGGGGTTATAGTTGATGGTTTGTTTTGAATTCCATCTCTACTACAGAACCGGACGTGAGAGTTTCTTCTCATCCAGCTCCTCGCGAATAAAATGAATTCAAAATCTTTAATTTGAATTCAATTCAGATATAATATAATTTGAATTAAGATATACATGTATTTAATAAGTAATATACTGAATCATGGATTTCATTTAATCTAGATAAAATCTATTACTAATTTCTATATCTTGTTTGTATAGATAACTAAATATATTAAATAACTATTTTTTTCTTATATTTATATATGGTTTTTAGAATGTTAAAACGAATCTTTCTTTTGTTTTACTCTTTATTGGATTGACCCAAATTTAACAATCCAATAAAATAAAGTTTTCGCGGGCGAATATTTACTCTTTCAATTTCTATTTCAGTTCTATCATTAGTTCATAACTTTTCCGAATAGATGAATTGGTCTCTGGTCGGTTCCGCCATCCCGATCAATGAATCATTCGAATTCATTTTCACTAGAATCTTTTGAATTCACAGGTTCCATCGTTCCCATCGCTTCTTACTTAATGGTTAGGTCTGAATTCTACAATGGAGCTATTAGTTCTTGAGTCAATATTCTTAGTCTTTATTGGTTCGAAGCTCTTTATTTTTTGTTCGATGAGCAGATCCATTTAATGATGAATCCGTATTGATGCTTTATTACACAGCTTTTTTCTGAAATGACTCATAGACCTTACATATTGGAATTATATATCATCAATATTCTTTTTCTTTCTTTCTCTCATCCTTCCATTTATCCATACCCTTTATTTTTTATTTCGATTGACAACTTAGAAGCAGATTTTATTAATAAAAAAAGATTTCAGTTGCTACAACAATATGAACAATATATCATATCTTGACTGGTTCTTTGGATCCAGATAATACGAAGTGATGAGTTGGTTATTACTTCTATAGTTATTTGTTTATACTATGGGGCTGGTTTTTTTATACTAACCCTCAAAAAACCAACGAGTCACACACTAAGCATAGCAATTTTATCAAAAGATTAATTGAATTTTTATTCAACCCTATAGAATTATAATTGTTCATTTTTTTTTTATTGAACAGAAAAGAAAAAGAAGAAACGAATTTATCATTTTTTGTTCCATCGCTGGATAGAATGGAAAGGGAAATAAAGGTTTATTATTCCCCGTCTATAAATATCCAAATTTTGATGCCTAATACCCCATAGATCGTTCGAACTGTATAGGAACAATAATCAATTTTAGCTCGAATGGTTTGTAGTGGAACCCTACCCTCTCTGATCCATTCAACACGCGCAATTTCTTTTCCGTCGATACGTCCTGCAATTTGCACTTGAATTCCTTTTGTATCCGCTTGTTCAGTTAATTCTATAGCCTTTTTCATTGCTTTGCGAAAAGAAACTCTATTTTTTAATTGGCCGGCTATAAATTCTGCAAGAATATTAGGGTTTCCATAAGGCTTTTCAATTCGTGTGATAGCAATGTTAAGTTTTCGATTTACAGAATTAAATTCTTTTTGTAAATTCATCTGTAATTCTTCGATTCCTCGGGGTCGACTTTCAATTAATATTTTTGGAAATCCCATATAGATTATGATTTGGATCAGGTCGATTCTTTTTTGAATCTCTATACGTGCAATTCCCTCGACGCCAGAAGATGTTTTCATATTTTTTTGTACATAATTCTTGATATAATTTCTTATTTTTTGATCTTCTTGCAGACCTTCAGAATAATTTTTTGGTTGTGCAAACCAAAGGGAATGATGACCTTGGGTTGTACCAAGTCTGAAACCAATTGGATTTATTTTTTGTCCCATGTTCCCCCATTATTATACATATCATAATACGACATAGTTGTATGCTTTTTTTTCCATTTAGGTTTTTGTGACCATGTAATAGAGTCGGTATCTATATATTCATCTAAGGATATATCTTTCATTACAATAGTTATATGGCAGGTAGGTTTTTGTA